GGAACTATTGTATCAAGCTTTTTCATAACAATTTTGATTAGAGATGAATTTTGTAACATTTGACTTCGTACCACTGAAAGATTTAGCCTAATACTTAAAAAATAACCCAAAAAGTGAAATGAATGCTGGGATAATTGGTCTATATCGATCGTTCTTGGTTGAGACCAAATATCAAAATGACATTGCCATAAATAGATAAAATAGTATTTCCATTTATTTATCAAAAGAGGCGTATTCTTTGAAACCAGAATTGATTTTCCTTGATATCTAACATAATGGATGAAAGGATCCCTGCAGGATGATAAGGTATATGAGAAATTCTTAACAAATATTTCTGCAAGATGTTCTATTTTTTCATAGAAAAAAATTCGCTCAAAAAAAACGCGAAAATATTTCAATCGTAACTGAGAGGATTTATTACGTAGAAAAAGAAAGATAGATTCGTATTCCCATACATATAAATTATATAGTAGTAAGAAAAATCTTGGATTACTTTTTAAAAAAAAAGTAGAAATCGATTTTTTTGGAGTAAAAAAACTGTTCTCGTCACACTCGTCACAATAGTAATAAAAAAACAACCTTAATAAGTGAAAGAAAAAGACATCTTTTATCCAATATCGAAAGATTTGAACCAAGATTTCCAGATGGATAGGATAGGGTATTCTTATATCTGACTTATGATTGAAATATATAAATTTATCTTCGAAAAAAGGAAAAATGGAATGAATTGATCCCAAATTTGGATAAGATTTTACGATTTCTAACTCTTTTAAGGAAGATATATATAATTGTAGAGAAAATAGAATCTCTAGAACGACAACAAAACCTTCGAATATTATTTGAGAATAATAATTATTGTTATAACCCCAAAAAGGATTTTTGTTAGAATCATTAACAATAATGATCAAATGAGTCTGTTGATACATTCGAGTAATTAAACGTTTTACAATTAGTAAACTAAATTGATTATTATAACCTACATTTTCCACAAAAATGGATCCACGACTATAAGCGAGTCCATAAATATACTCCCGAAAAAAAAGCGGGTATAGGATGTCCCGATGACGAGATCTATGGAGTTCTAAAAATACGCGATATTCCTCCATTTTTAAAAATCCTATTTAGTCAAATAAAGAATCAGAGATTCATTGGATTATCAAATGATACATAGTGTGATATGGTCAAAACAGGGAATTCTATTCTATATATATCTAAATTTGAATATATAAATAAAAAACGAATTCTATATATTGTATATAGATACCTAGAAAACAAGCAAAACCTATCAACGGACTCGCTCTAATCGCTTTTTCCACCTAATTTTTGTTCTAGGATAACAAGCTAGTTAGGAATCCTTTATTTTTTTCAACCCAATCACTCTTTTGATTTTGGAAAAAAATATCTTTATCAATATACTCTTTCTTTTACACATACACATTTCTCGCTATCCCCAAATTTAATGGAAAATTGCTTTATAGTTAGGACTCATAATAAAAATAAATAATCCATTCACAGGAAAAGCTTTTCCCACATAAAGCACTAACCTCTTTTTAACGTATAATTAGATGGGGTAATCATTCAAATACAAAATAAATGAAAGCTCGTTACTTTTTGTTTCCCTATAATTAGAGCCGCCAAGCTCTATCCCTTTATAAATTAAACCCAACTGAATTTTTTTGTTCCGAGCCAAGAATTCAAACAAAAATTTGGACCGGATACATATAAGAGTGAAATACTTTTCGAATTCGTGATTGATTGATACGACATGCTACTTTTTCCATTCATTCCCTTCTGGATCAGTCGTGGTTTTACAAACTCTACCGATGGTATGGACGAACAAATTGCTTCATAGAAATGTGTAAAAAATGGAGTCGCTCTTAAAAGCCGAGTACTCTACCATTGAGTTAGCAACCCCAAATACTATTTATTTATTAAATTTATAAATAGGATGGGTGTGTATATCCAATCGCAATAAAAACAACACAAATAAAAGATTGAATTGTCTAAAAAAATATTAGACATTCAAAAATGAAAAAAACTCAAAATATCGAAGGCGAATAGATTCTCAACATAAAAATGAACAGATAAAACCAAAAATTTTCTCTCAAAAAATAAAAAATGATAGACCACCCCTTGATATCCACTATTTACTATGTTATCCATTCTACATTATTCTATATTAAATTTTTGGATTAATATATATGTATGTATTATTTCGTTTTTTATTTACCTCTCAATTCAAATTCAATTAATTACCTTTCAATCATAATCAAACAAATAAGGGATTCCTTGTTTTTGTATCGTAGAAAATCCACCATTTGATAAATTAAATGGAGCCTATAATTAACATAAGTAAATGGATCCATTTATTCACGATCGGATTATATTTATTTGATACACTGTTGTCAATATTAGTATTGAAAAAAAGAATAAATTGAGAAAACAAATAAAATGGAACAACCGCCCTATGTATGTTATGCGAAAAAACATCGAAAAACTA